CAGGGTCGCAGGTAGTCCTCATCAAAATATCAGCAAACCCAGAGATCTGGGTAAAATAATCTCGTCTCCAAAGTCCTTATAAGCACTACAAATAAGCTTGTCGGGGTTCACCAATTAGTCTTATCATGGTTTAGGGGTTTGACATGAGCAACAGACTTTTCCGAGTGAAGGGGGGTAGGGGGGTTTGTCGCGCAAAAACCTCTTAACATCCCCCAACATGATTTTATCTTCATAAAATTTATCTTGGTTGTTCTTCTATGCACCTGATATCACTTATGTGCTTCTTCTGTCTTTGCTTATGGGGTCCTACATTCTAGTACTCGATTTCAAGGAAATTGTACCACCTTGTCAGTTAGCGTTAGGAAGGACTCGCCAGATGCAAAGTGAAAGTGAAGAAGAAAAAGAGAACCAAATGCGCTTTAGAGTGAATGCCCGGCTAGTGGGGTAACGAATATNAGGGTTGCCATCATTAGTCAATGCGCGTGAAATAGACGNAAAAAAAAAAAAAAAAGGCGGGCCCCGGCGCCTCTTTTTGGGGTGGCCGAGGTCTAAAAACCCCGCCTGTGATTCTAGCTTCACTGAGTTTGTACTAGCTGTCGCTGGTTGCTCTCAGCATTAAATTCGAACACTGTGATCTACGGTACCCATAGTAAAGGGTGTGGTCTGATACGGGGTGGACTAATGCAGAACGTGCTGATGCTGCACCCAGTGGGTAGAGTCTTATTACTGTCCGAAGCTTTCAGTTGCAAGCTTGTGTATGGAGGAATACATGGGTCTGGTGGTCCGCAAGGTACATGCGCAGTGGTTATAAAACTGCCACCTATGAAGTAGAAAACCACGCGCAAAGTATTCAACCGTGTTCGTCCCGCCTTAAGACTACCTGGGCGGGTGAAAGTCAAAGAATAGTTCAACTTAGAATATCTAGCTTTGGGAGTTAGGGGTGGAAGTTAGAATCTTTCTTCTCTGAGCCTCAAGGGGGATTTTAACCTCCGATCTCCGGATTACAAAACCGGCGCTTCGAATTAAGCTATTGGGGCATTTTCAATCAAGCACTTTGTTTTCTGCCCACCCAGCCAATGGGGCGAGGACTAGGAAAAGTGAGAAGTAAATAACTGACGCCACTTGCCCAATGATGACGTAAGGATGCTCGACTGGCATTCCCCCAATTCACGTCAGAATGATGACGTCTGCCACAAGGGTTCAGAACAAGAACTGCGTGATAGGTCGGAATGTTAGGCCTCGCTGTTTTGAGGTGTGAAGGATGGGGACGACCATGAGCACCAAAATAGAGAATAGGAGGGCCAAAACTCCCCCTAGTTTGTTCGGGATTGATCGGAGAATGGCATAGGCAAACAGGAAGTATCACTCCGGCTTAATGTGTGGTGGGGTAACCATCGGGTTGGCAGGGGTGAAATTGTCTGGGTCTCCTAAAAGATTGGGGGAGAAAAGGGCTAGTGAGGTAAGGGTTAGCAACATCACTGCAAATCCCAGGAGGTCTTTGTACGAGAAGTAGGGGTGGAAGGAGATCTTGTCCGCGTCCGAGTTGAGCCCTGCGGGGTTGTTTGAGCCAGTCTCGTGGAGGAAGAGCAGGTGAAGAACTGTGGCCCCCGCGATCACGAATGGGAACAAGAAGTGGAACGCGAAAAACCGGGTCAGCGTCGCATTATCTACAGAGAAACCCCCTCAGATTCACTCTACCAGCGCACCCCCGACGTAGGGGACGGCGGACAGTAGGTTAGTGATGACCGTGGCCCCCCAGAAGGACATTTGGCCTCATGGTAAGACATAACCAACAAAGGCAGTTATCATGACCAAAAGAAGGAGGACAACTCCAATGTTTCATGTTTCCTTGTAGAGATAGGAGCCATAATAGAGCCCTCGCCCAATGTGGGCGTAAATACAAATAAAGAAAAAAGATGCTCCATTTGCGTGCATACTTCGAATCAGTCATCCGTAGTTTACGTCACGACAAATGTGGGCAACAGAAGAGAAGGCGGTTGCGATGTCAGAGGTGTAGTGCATGGCTAAGAACAACCCTGTCAGAATCTGGGCCGCTAGACAGAGGCCAAGAAGCGATCCGAAGTTTCATCAGACCGAGATGTTCGAGGGGGCCGGGAGGTCGACTAGTGCGTCGTTGGCGATTTTTATAAGTGGGTGAGTCTTTCGCAGGCTTGCCATTAGGGTTCCCATAGTTGAATAACAACGGTGGCTTTTCGAGCCATTGGTCTCGGTTAAACCCCGGGTGGGAACTGATGGCAGACCTGTTGAATCTCTTCATAGAATACCTCTGACTCGTCGGTTTTGTAATCGGCGCCTTGGGGGTAGGAATCAACCCCGCCCCACACTTTGCTGCGCTAGGTTTGGTGATATGCTCTGGAGCTTGTTGCGTCATCCTGGTCTTCTCAAAAGCTACCGCATTAGCGGTGGTCCTTCTTCTTATTTACTTGGGCGGGATGCTAGTAGTCCTTGCTTTCTCTTGTGCCTGCGCTGGTGGGCTTAGCTTTGATGAGCCGTTTGAAGCGTCTCCTCATGATGCTGCTGCATTCGTTATTATCGGCTTTATTGTTGGAATGATGTATCTTGTGCCAGAATGCGTCCGCCGTCTGGGTGGGGTGTTCAGTGATGTTAAGGAATACCCGGTGAGCTCTAGTGATATCGAAGGCCTCCCTTTAGTCTTCTCTCTGGGTGGGGCAATAATAGTGTTATGTGCTCATGCCTTGTTCTTGACATTGCTTGTGGTAATAGAGGTAGTGCGTGGCCCCTCCCGAGGAGCTCTTCGGGCCCCATGAAAGTCCCTCAGTGAGTGAAAACTCTCTAATCCTTGGAAGAAAAAGCTGGGGGATGACAAGTAAATCCTGCAGAAGCAGAAAGATTTTTAGGGACGCTTCTAACACCCTTAGCGTCGTTTCTACCAGGTTTCTCCCTCGGGAAGAAATAGCGGCATCATGTGCCCATGCTCCCAGTGTTAAGGTACAAGGGGCTCCTCGAGCCCTGTGGGTTCACTCAATTAAGTCTGTGGAAGCTTTCTCTTCCCTAAAAGAAGAGGCTAAAAGAGTAGCGAGCCCTGCAGAAATAAAAAAGATCACTAGATACGTCTTCATTACCCCTCGCTGAGTCTCCCCTGTGGAGGCCGAGATTACTTGTTGAAGAGACGCCAGCCCTTTTGGACCTACAACTTGTAGTCAAGACTGGTCTACTAGCTGATTGGCCGTTAACTGGCCAAGAACCAATTTAACCTTTGGAGTCAGTCGATGAACGGTTGCCGGGAAGTAGCCTAGGGCGTTAGAAAAGCCATGTAGCTTCATGATGGGGGTGATTTTAAACTGTTTGGTGGTGAGAGCGGCCAACTCTAGGGCCATTAAAAGTCCCACGATTGTGACAATAAGGGCAGCAAGTTTTAGTACTGGCGGCATGGTCATAATTGGGGTCTTGGTGGGGAGGGTATTTGAGATGAGAATCAGCCCCGCCACGATGCTTCCTCAAGCTAGCCGCTTGATGGGGTTGATAACTGCAGGGTCGTTCTCGTTAATGGGGGAGAGGGGTAGGAATCGAGGGGTCCCCATGGCAACGAAAAAGACGACTCGTAAGCTGTACACGGCTGTGAAGGAGGTTGCAATCAGAGTTAAGACAAGGGCTCAGGCGTTTAGGTAAGAAGTGTTCAGGGCTTCAATGATTGCATCTTTTGAGAAAAACCCCGCTAAGAAAGGGGTGCCTGTTAAGGCAAGGCTCCCGATCGTAAGACATGTTGAGGTAAAGGGCGCCAGGTTGTGCATTCCCCCTATTTTCCGGATGTCTTGCTCATCGTTGAGGCTGTGAATAATAGAGCCGGAGCAGAGAAAGAGTATGGCTTTGAAAAAAGCGTGAGTACAGATGTGGAAGAAGGCTAGCTGTGGTTGATTCAGCCCGATAGTCACCATTATGAGCCCCAGCTGACTTGACGTGGAGAAAGCTACAATCTTCTTAATGTCGTTTTGAGTAAGGGCGCACGTCGCGGTAAAAAGAGTGGTCAAGGCCCCCAAACATAGGCAAATGGTCAGCGCTGTGGGGTTGGACTGAGTGAGTGGATGAAGTCGAATTAGAAGAAAGATGCCTGCCACTACCATGGTGCTCGAATGAAGCAGCGCGGAGACCGGCGTAGGGCCCTCCATGGCAGAGGGGAGCCAGGGGTGAAGTCCGAACTGTGCTGACTTGCCCGTAGCGGCAATGATCAGTCCCAAAAGGGGGAGCGTCATATCTATGTCGTGGGATAACGCAAAGATCTGCTGCATCTCCCATGAATTAAGGTTTATTGCAAATCATGCCATACTTATGATTAAACCAATGTCCCCGACCCGGTTGTAGATCACGGCTTGCAGAGCCGCGGTGTTCGCATCGGCTCGGCCGTACCATCAGCCAATTAGGAGGAAGGACATAATCCCCACCCCCTCCCAGCCAATGAACAGCTGAAATATGTTATTGGCTGTGACTAGAATAATCATGGCGATTAGAAACATAAGTAGATATTTGAAAAACCGACTCATGTTTGGGTCGGCATGCATGTATCAGGAGGCAAACTCTAGAATCGACCAGGTCACGTAGAGGGCAATGGGGGTAAAGATAATTGAATAAGCATCAAACTTTAGGCTAACGGTGATGCTGAAGGTGGATGTGTTCATTCAGTGTCAGCTAGTAACGATGGTCTCAACCCCTTGGTCAAGAAAAATGAACAGGGGGAGGAGGCTGACCACAAATGCGGTACTTACTGCAGTTTTTACGTGGGAGACAGCTCATTCAGCGGACTTTGGGTTTGGGTTGACGGTCGTGATAATCGGGTAGGCTAATAGGGCAAAGATTAGCGTGAGTGATGTTGATAGAATCAATGAAGTTTGCATAGCCCTTGCTTGGATTTGCACCAAGAGTTTTTGGTTCCTAAGACCACGGATAGCTGTTATCCTTCAAGGCCGAGTGAGCCGGAGATTCTAACTACGGGGGCAAGGATTAGCAGTCCCTACTGCCACAGGCCTCTCTCGGCCGGTAAGGAGACTTGAACTCCCATCTTCGGAATCACAATCCAACATTTTCGTTAAACTATACCTGCAATAAAATCACCCTCACATAAACTCTGGCTTAAAGATCAACAGGATGACTGGGATCAGATGAAGGGTAATTAAGAGGTGTTCTCGCGTGTGGTAGGGGACTAGCCCTGTAATATGTGCGGGCACCGGGCCCCGCTGAGTCATTAAGAACATGTAAAGAGAGTACCCGGCTGTGATTAGGGTTCCTAACCCTGTGAGAACAAGGGTCCAGGGGGACCAGTTGAACACAGAGGTGATAATTATTACTTCTCCCATTAGGTTAGGCAGAGGGGGAAGTGCGAGGTTGGCCAAGTTGGCAATAAATCATCACGTAGCTGTCAGTGGGAATAACATCTGTATGCCCCGTGCTAACACTATTGTTCGGCTGTGGGTCCGCTCATAGCTTGTGTTTGCCAAACAAAATAGTGCTGAGGAAACCAGCCCATGAGCAATCATTAAGATAATCGCCCCGGTCAGTCCTCAAGGGGTCTGGATGAGAATCCCCCCTGCTACTAGGCCCATGTGGCTAACCGATGAATAGGCAATAAGAGACTTCAGGTCCGTTTGGCGCAAGCAGATGGCCCCGGTTATAATAATACCCCACAAAGCAAGGACAATAAAGGGGTAGGCCATCTCCTTGGTTAGAGGGTCCAAGACCGCCGTTATCCGGATTATTCCGTAACCCCCTAGCTTTAACAGGACTGCAGCCAGAACCATAGAACCGGCAACGGGGGCCTCTACGTGCGCCTTAGGGAGCCAAAGGTGTACTCCGTAAAGAGGCATTTTAACTAGAAAGGCCACTAAGCAGCCAGCTCACCAGATTTTATCCCCCCAGGAGCCTAGGGCGGTGAGTTGGCAGAAATTAAGAGTAATCATCGAGAGGCTTCCGGTCGAGGCCTGGAGAGAGAGCAGGGCCACAAGCAAAGGCAACGACCCTGCTAGGGTGTAGAATAAAAAGTATGTGCCCGCAGTCAGGCGTTCTGCCTGATTACCTCACCGCGTGATAATAATAAGTGTGGGGACCAGGGTGGCCTCGAACATAATATAAAATATGATGATCTCCGTAGCCCCGAACGCCATGATTAAAAACACTTGAAGTGAAGCCAAAAGGCTGAGATATGTCCGCTGCCGAGGGGCAGGCTCGATTTGCATGTGGTTCTGGCTGGCTAGGATTATCAGTGGAAGGAGTCAGCATGTAAGAACTAGGAGCGGGGCAGAGAGCGGGTCAATCGCCATGTAGTTGCCGGGTACCGTTCACCCTGTTTCCCCCGACCAATTAAGTCAGGTTAGGCTCAGAGAGGCGATGATCAGGCTGTGGGAGACAACTGAGGCCCAAACCCACTTCTTAGGCGTTAGTCAGATTGTTGGGAAGAGCATAAGGGTTGGAATGAGTACTTTTAACATTGTAGGAGGTTTAGGCTTTGCATGTGGTCAGACCCGTGGGTGCGGGCCGTCGCTACGAGCAGGGCTAGACCCGTACTAGCCTCGCAGGCGGAGAAGGCGAGAAGAAGTAAGGGGGCCGCGGAGAAGGTGGCTACCTCCGATTGGAGTATCCACAGTGAGAACGCGAAGAAAAGTGATAGCATTATTCCCTCCAGGCAGAGAAGCACAGAGAGGAGGTGGGTTCGATGGAATACCACGCCCGTAAGACAAGCAAAAAATGCGATGCTGAAGCTAAAGTGCGCTGGGGTCATAAGGGAGATATGGATTTTAACCATAATCGTCTGAGCCGAAATCAGAAGTCTTAAGTTGGACTAGTTCCCTATTCGGCCCATTCGAGACCCCCCTGGATTCACTCATAAACCAGCCCAAGGGTTAGAAGTACGAGGACGGCTGTGGCCCACGCAACGGTTGTCAGAGGGTTGGCTAGTTGGTAGGCTCAGGGAAGGGGAAGTAGCAGGGCAATTTCCAGGTCAAACAACAGAAATAAGATTGCCACTAGAAAGAATCGTAAGGAGAAGGGCATACGGGCAGATCCTCGGGGGTCAAAACCGCACTCATAGGGGGATAATTTTTCTGCGTCCGGGGTTATCTGAGGGAGTCAAAATGACACGATCACTAAGATAATGGAGAGGATAAGTGTAATTGCCAAAACTACTATGATTAGGCTCATTACCTTTCCTTGGACTTTAACCAAGATTAGATGGTTGGAAGCCACCTGTACTGTCTTTTGTACTAGAAAGGTTATGATCCTCATCAGTAGATAGAGACGTATAAGAATAATCATACTACGTCAACGAAGTGTCAGTATCAGGCGGCTGCCTCAAACCCAAAGTGGTGGGCCGAGGTAAAATGGTAAAGTACTTGGCGGAGTAGGCAGACAGCAAGGAATGTCGATCCAATAATTACGTGCAGACCGTGAAAGCCGGTAGCTACAAAGAATGTTGATCCGTAGACACCATCTGCAATTGTAAACGGCGCCTCATAGTATTCCAGGCCTTGCAGGAACGTAAAATAGAAGCCCAGGAGGATAGTTAGGGTTAGTGACTGAATGGCCTGCTTCCGCTCTCCCTCTATTAGGCTGTGGTGGGCCCATGTTACGGTCACTCCCGAGGCCAGTAGGACGGCCGTATTCAGCAGGGGGACCTCAAACGGGTCCAGGGTGGTGATACCTGTGGGAGGCCAGCAGCCTCCAAGTTCGGGGGTGGGGGCCAGGCTCGAGTGGTAAAAGGCCCAGAAAAATCCCGCGAAGAAGAATACTTCTGAGGTAATGAAGAGGATTATCCCATACCGCAGCCCCTTCTGGACTGGAGGGGTGTGATGACCTTGGAAAGTCCCCTCTCGGACAACATCTCGTCACCACTGGTACATAGTTAGAAGCGTTAGCACTAAGCCCAGGGTTATGAGGATGGTTGAATGGAAGTGAAATCAAATTGCAGTCCCGGATGTCAGGAGGAGGGCTCCTACTGCTCCGGTGAGTGGTCAAGGGCTTGGGTCTACCATGTGGAATGCGTGTGCTTGGTGGGCCATTAGACGTTCTCTTGTAGATAAAGGCTAAGAAGTAAAACGAAGACATATGCCTGAATCATAGCCACAGCAACTTCTAGAAGGGTAAGTAAAAAGAGAATTGTGGCTGTCAAAATGGCCACAGTCGGTATAATCGGGAGAAGGACAAATGCTGCCGTAGCAATCAGCTGGATAAGCAGGTGGCCGGCGGTAAGGTTAGCAGTTAGTCGAACCCCTAGGGCCAGCGGTCGGATGAATAGACTAATCGTTTCGATGATGATTAGTACTGGAATAAGGGGCACGGGGGTCCCTTCGGGGAGGAGGTGCCCTAGGGCGGCTGTGGGCTGATTTCGCATGCCGATAATCACCGTAGCAAGCCACAGGGGGACGGCAAGCCCCATGTTAAGGGAGAGTTGGGTGGTTGGTGTAAATGTGTAGGGGAGAAGTCCTAACATATTAATAGTAATTAGGAAGAGTATAAGAGATGTTAAAAGGGCCGCTCACTTATGGCCCCCGAGGTTGATCGGAAGAAGAAGTTGCTGTGTAAACCGATTAATAAACCACCCTTGGAGGGTTATAACTCGGTTGTTTAGCCATCGTGCAGTTGGGGTGGGGTAGAGGACCCACGGCAGTGCAATTGCTACCGCGATCAGGGGAATCCCTAGATAGGTCGGGCTTATGAATTGATCAAAGAAGCTTAGTATCATGCTCAGTTTCAGGATTCAGGTTTGGCTTTTTCAACACCGGCGACGGTCGGCTCGTTGTTGAAGTTATGGGCTAGGACTTTTGGGGGGATAACTGTCAAAAAGATTAGTCAGGAGAATACTAGGATCGCGAACCATGGGGCTGGATTCAATTGGGGCATGTCACTAGAGGTGGTTGGGGGTCACCAATCTTCAGCTTAAAAGGCTGACGCTAGGCCCAGTTTAGCTTCCTAGTGAGGCGTCTTCAAGCATGAAGGAGGATCAGGCTTCAAAATTATCTAGAGGAACTGCTTCTACAACAACCGGCATAAAGCTGTGATTTGCACCGCAAATCTCAGAGCACTGACCGTAAAACAGGCCAGGGCGAGAGGCAATAAAGGCGGTTTGGTTAAGGCGGCCTGGAACTGCGTCTATCTTAATCCCTAGTGCTGGGACAGCTCAGGAGTGAAGCACGTCCTCTGATGTTACAAGGATTCGAATTGGGGACTCTATTGGGACTACCATTCGGTGGTCGGCTTCAAGAAGGCGGGATTGTCCCGGGGTTAGGTCTGGTGTGGCGACCATGTATGAATCAAAGCCGAGGTCTTCGTAGTCAGTATACTCGTAGCTTCAGTATCATTGGTGTCCCACGGCCTTAATCGTAAGGTGTGGATCGTTGATCTCGTCTATTAGGTAAAGGATTCGTAGGGAAGGGAGGGCGATTAAAATAAGAATGATTGCGGGCAAAACAGTTCAAATGATTTCAATTTCTTGGGAATCCAAGATGTACTTGTCGGTAAGTTTAGTAGAAACCATGGACACAATAATATACAGGACCAGAATACTAATAAGAAGTACGATTATTAGGGCGTGGTCGTGAAAATGTAAGAGTTCTTCCATTACCGGGGAGGCCGCGTCTTGCAATCCTAATTGTGTGGGATGTGCCATCTAGCATTTAGCTAAGACACGCAGGGGTTTAACCTACGATGCTGCCTCGACAAGGCAGAGTAATCATTTTACTAGTGTCTTTATTTAAGAAAGTGGCAGAGTGGCCTTGCAGTTGGCTTGAAACCATCCCACGGGGGTTCAATTCCTCCCTTTCTCGTTACTTCTCCTGCACTTGTACAAAAGCTGGCTCCTCAAAGGTGTGGTAAGGAGGAGGGCAGCCGTGCAACCACTCTACGTTTGTCATGGTCAATTCCACTGAAGAGACCTCTCGTTTGGCAGCAAATGCCTCTCAAAGAATAAATAAAAACATGATCACCGCCACCAAGGAAATAAGCGACCCGATTGAGGACACCGTGTTTCAAAGAGTGTAAGCGTCAGGGTAGTCTGAATACCGTCGTGGCATCCCAGCTAGGCCTAGGAAATGCTGTGGGAAGAAGGTTAGATTTACCCCTGTAAACATCACTCCAAAGTGGATTTTTGTTCAGGCGTTATGCAGAGTATAACCTGTAAACAGGGGGAACCAGTGGACAAATGCGGCCATGATGGCAAACACGGCACCCATCGACAGAACGTAGTGGAAATGTGCTACTACGTAGTATGTGTCATGTAGGACAATGTCTAGAGAGGAGTTGGCGAGAACAATTCCCGTTAGCCCCCCAACTGTAAACAGGAAGATGAAGCCTAGGGCCCAGAGAAGGGGCGTGTCTCATTTAATTGAGCCTCCATGTAGCGTTGCAAGTCAGCTAAAGACCTTAACCCCGGTTGGGATGGCAATGATCATTGTTGCAGATGTAAAATAGCCCCGTGTGTCAACATCCATCCCTACTGTAAACATGTGGTGGGCTCATACAATAAACCCGAGCAATCCGATGGCCATCATAGCCCACACCATTCCTATGTAGCCAAAAGGCTCTTTTTTGCCGGCGTGGTAGGCTACAATGTGGGAGATCATACCGAACCCCGGAAGAATTAAAATGTAAACCTCTGGGTGGCCAAAGAATCAGAATAGGTGCTGATACAGAATGGGATCTCCTCCTCCAGCGGGGTCGAAGAAGGTTGTGTTAAGATTTCGGTCTGTGAGAAGCATTGTGATCCCGGCAGCCAAGACAGGGAGTGAAAGAAGAAGAAGAACAGCTGTCACCAGCACGGACCACACGAACAGGGGTGTTTGGTATTGCGAGATTGCCGGAGGCTTCATGTTGATAATTGTGGTAATAAAATTGATAGCCCCAAGAATTGAGGAGATACCAGCAAGGTGTAGTGAGAAAATAGTGAGATCAACTGACGCTCCGGCATGTGCCAGATTGCCTGACAGAGGGGGGTAGACAGTCCACCCCGTTCCTGCCCCCGCCTCTACCCCTGATGAGGCAAGGAGGAGAAGGAATGAGGGGGGAAGTAGCCAGAAGCTCATGTTATTCATTCGTGGGAATGCCATATCAGGTGCTCCGATCATAAGAGGAACTAGTCAGTTTCCAAAGCCGCCAATCAGGATTGGCATAACCATGAAAAAGATCATCACAAAGGCGTGCGCGGTAACGATTACGTTATAAATCTGATCATCACCGAGAAGTGCCCCGGGTTGGCTAAGTTCTGCTCGGATCAGAAGACTCAGGGCAGTGCCCACCATCCCTGCTCAGGCACCAAACACTAGGTAGAGGGTGCCAATATCTTTATGATTAGTCGAGAAAAATCAACGTGTAATTGCCACAGGTAGAATGGTCGAACGTATAGGCGGCGGATTGTAACTCCGAGAACAGAGGTTTAACTCCTCTTTTTACCACAAGCCCTGTAGTGAAGTTCATGTCGGGTTGCAAACCCGAAGACGTAGGCTAACTGCCTACCGGGGCTTTCCCCGCCTTTCGCCAGGCGGCGGGGAAAGTAGGTGGATGCCCGCTGGCTTGGGCGTTTAGCTGTTAACTAAAAGTTTGTAGGATCGAGGCCTTCCCACCTAGAAGGCTTTAGCTTAATCAAAGTATCTGGGTTGCATCCAGAAGATGTGGGATAAACTCCCGCAAGCCTTATGACAGGGGCTAGGAGATTTTCACTCCTGCTAGGAGCTTTGAAGGCTCGCGGTCTAAATGCTATCCTAAGCCCCTAAGTTAAGAGGGCAACGGCAGTCGGGGCAATAGGAAGAAGACAGGTTGAAAAAACAACTGCCAGTGAAAGAGGAAGAGAAAGGTGTTTTGCCTCTGCTCGCCAGGGGGCAGTAGAGCTAATTGTCTGAGGGGAGAGGGTGAGGGTCATCGCGTAGCTTAGTCGAAGGTAAAAGTAAAGGCTTAGCAGAGCTGTCAGGGCTATAATTGTAGCGGTCATAGGGAATCCTTGGTTAGTAACCTCCTGCAAGATGAGCCATTTAGGCATGAAGCCCGTAAGAGGGGGGAGTCCGCCCAGTGATAGTAGGACGAGACAGGTCAGGGCGGCCAGGGTGGGGGCTTTGGTTCAAGCTGACACGAGGGTGATGGCCTTTGTTGAGTCTACAGTGCTAAGAGTGAGAAAGGCGGCCGCAGTCATGACGATGTAGGTCGCCAAGGCCAGAAGTGTTATCTGGGGGGCCATTTGAACCACAAGAATCATTCAGCCCAGGTGAGCAATCGAGGAGTATGCTAGGATCTTTCGGAGTTGGGTCTGGTTAAGACCGCCTCATCCCCCGATTAGCGTCGAGGAGATCGCTAGAATCGTTAGGAGGTAGGGGTGGGCGTTTTCCGCAGTTTGGATAATAAGAGCAAAGGGGGCCAGCTTTTGCCAGGTGGACAAGATTAGCCCCGTCGTGAGCGTCACACCCTGAAGCACCTCGGGGAGCCAGAAGTGCATGGGGGCTAGGCCAACCTTGAGTGCCAGTGCTGAGGTGGCGAGGGTAGAGGAAAAGGGGTCGGAGAGTTGACCAATTTCCCATTGCCCAGTCATTCATGCATTGGTGGTGGCGGCAAATAGGAGCACGGCCGCGGCCGTGGCTTGTGTGAGGAAGTATTTAGTCGTAGCCTCCACGGCACGGGGGTGGCTTTGTTGGGCTATTAGCGGGACAATGGCAAGGGTGTTAATCTCGAGGCCTATTCAAGCCAGAAACCAGTGAGAGCTTGCGAAAGTCACGGTAGTGCCGAGGCCTAAGCTGGAAAGTAATACAATTATGACATAGGGGCTCATTAGCAGGGGAAGGATTTTAACCAACATGTCCGGGGTATGGGCCCGAAAGCTTACTTTAGCTGACTTACTAGAAAGTGGTGTAGTGGAAGCACCCAGAGTTTTGATCTCTGGAGGGAGGGTTCGAGCCCCTTCTTTCTAAGGAGCTGGGGGGAGTTTAACCCCCGTGGTTCACCCTATCAAAGTGGCCCCTAGGCGTTCGGGCACGGCTCCTAAAATCCAGCGCTTAGAACTGAGGGGGGAGCCCTGCGGTTCCCACTGGGAACGAGATGTGTCAAAAAACAAAGGCCAGTGTCAGGGGCAGGAAGTTCTTTCACACCAGGTGCATCAGCTGGTCATACCGGAACCGTGGGTATGAGGCTCGAACCCAGAGGAACACCCCTGAAAGAAGGGCGGCCTTGGTTATAATGCTCATAGTGGTAAGGGCAGGGAGGGCGGGGATGTGAGAGGCCCCGAGGAAAAGGATGGCAGACAGTGTGTTCATAAATAAGATGTTGGCGTACTCCGCAAGGAAAAAGAGGGCGAATGGCCCCCCAGCATACTCTACATTAAAACCGGAAACTAGCTCTGACTCGCCCTCGGTCAGATCGAAGGGGGCTCGATTGGTCTCTGCAAGAGTGGAGATATATCACATTGCTGCGAGGGGCCAAGCTGGGACAAGCAGTCAAATCCCCTCTTGGGCCACGCTAAATATCGACAGTGTAAAGCCCCCAGCAAGAACAACAACGCATAAGACAATCAGGCCTAGAGAGACCTCGTAGGAGACGGTCTGGGCAACCGCTCGAAGCGCCCCAATCAGCGCATACTTGGAATTGGAGGCCCAACCGGAGCCAAGAATCGAGTAAACTGCTAGGCTGGATAGGGCCAAAACAAAGATCATCCCGAGATTGAGGTCAATGACCGGGAAGGGTATGGGAAGAGGTGCTCATAGGGTGAGTGCTAGAGTGAGTGCCAGGGCTGGGGTAGCCAAAAAGAGAAAGGGGGAAGATGTAGAGGGTCGGACGGGCTCCTTAAGAAATAGCTTGACCCCATCTGCAATGGGCTGAAGCAATCCGTAGGGGCCTACTACATTGGGGCCCTTCCGAAGCTGTATGTACCCTAGAACCTTTCGTTCAATTAAAGTCAGGAAGGCAACAGCCAGAAGGACTGGTACGATGTAGGCAAGGGGGTTAATAATATGCAGTACTAGAATATTTATCACAGCTAGAGAGAGGATTTGAACCCCTGGGTGGGAAGGCTTAGGCTTCCTGCAATTGCCGTACTCTGCCACACCAGCCGCGAACCAAGTCTCGGAGTGGTGGGTCGCCCCCCTTTACCCGCTTCAGCTGTATTCAGCGGGTTGGGGGGAGGCGTGCCTATGGCATAGGCCCCATCACTCCGATCCTTTCGTACTAGGAAGGGTGGCTTCACAGATAGAAGCCGACCTGGATTACTCCGGTCTGAACTCAGATCACGTAGGACTTTAATCGTTGAACAAACGAACCCTTAATAGCGGCTGCACCATTAGGATGTCCTGATCCAACATCGAGGTCGTAAACCCCCTCGTCGATATGAACTCTGGGAGGGGATTGCGCTGTTATCCCTAGGGTAACTTGGTCCGTTGGTCGGCATGAAGCCGGATCATTGTTGGTCAAATGTTTTGTGACTTCGAGCTGTAGCTCTTGGTTTTAGGGTTTCCCCCATCCACTCGGGAGCTGTGCTATCTCCCGCGGTCGCCCCAACCGAAGACGGTTGTGCCAAAACCACGTTGTTTGGGCCCTGGTGTAGGGTGCTTTTCGGGGTTGGTTAGCGTCTAAAGCTCCATAGGGTCTTCTCGTCTTGTGGCGGTATGCCCGCTTCTGCACGGGCAGATCAGTTTCACTGACCAGGAAAAAGAGACAGTCAAACCCTCGTTATGCCATTCATACAGGTCTCCATTTAAAAGACAATTGATTGCGCTACCTTCGCACGGTTAAAATACCGCGGCCGTTAAACTTTTGGTCACAGGGCAGGCGGGACCTCCTATAAACAGTAGGGGCAGGAGGCGATGTTTTTGGTAAACAGGCGGGGTTTAGGCTTGCCGAGTTCCTTTTTTTCCTATTAGTCTTTCCCTTAACTAAAGCACTCCTGTGTTGGGGTAACGATGTCTTGCTGCAGGATCTTCTTGGCCGGGGGTGGCGATGCTGCAGTGCCCTCTTTAATTGGGTTCGTTAATTGTCGATGGTGTGTCCGATTCGACTTACACATGTGCTGGGAGAAGGTCTTTCCTTCTTATTACTCGTTCTAGCATGGTCTCTCCTATGGGGGCATAGGGTGGCCCAGTAATATTAGGGGCTTTGGAAATTCTAATCTTATAATAGGCTTGAATTGGTCTGAGCTTTAACGCTCTCAGTTAAGGTGGCTGCTTTTAGGCCCACTAAAACCTGTGGCCTTGACTTAATATACTCCTTAGCCTCCTGCTTAAGGTTGTGTCCTTCGTTAAGGGAGCTGTACCTCCCTTGACTAACTCCCGGGGGTGACCCTTATGCCTTTATTGAGTAAAACTGCGGTGGCTAGGGGCCCAACGGGGCTGAACTTCTATTCATTTCTTGGGCAACCAGCTATAACCAAACTCGGTAGGTCTTTCACCTCTACCCGGAGATCTTCCCACTCTATTGCCACAGAGACGGGTTGGCCCTACGTTAGGCTGTCCCGGGGTAGCTCGTCTGGTTTCGGGGGCTCAAACTAGAGGTCTCTTTGCTTGAGGTTACTGGCTAGATCATGATGCAAAAGGTACAAGGTATAGTCTCTGCTTTTACTTACTTTAGTGCGTTCTTTCAGTTCTCTTTCAGCTTTCCCTTGCGGTACTTTGTCTATAGCGTCTTTCTCCTTTTCCGTCGCCCGTACTGGGGTGGCCGAATGGTTTAGTTTGTATTGTTATCTTTTTGTAAAGTTATCTATATTATAAATTCGGGTTTGTAGGGTGAGCTAGCTGTTTAGTTCAGGGTGATCCAACTTGCATGGATGTCTTCTCGGTGTAAGGGAGTTGCTTAACTATCTCAGCCACACCCTGATTGTTCCAAGTGCACCTTCCGGTACACTTACCATGTTACGACTTGCCTCCCCTTGCGGCGAATATTGTGTTAGTTACATTTTTATAGGTAGTTGTTGGGGAGAGTGACGGGCGGTGTGTGCGCGCTTCAGAGCCGGCTTCAAGGGGGCGCTCTACTCCCCCTTTACTGCTAAATCCACCTTCAGGTCACCATTTCAGGCGATCTTCCGTGAATAATCTGGTTCAGATAATGTAGCCCATTTCTTCCTACTCCGTACGCTACACCTCGACCTGACGTTCTGAGCATTGCTCATTTTGCTCACTGTGGTTCCTTCACAGGGTAAGCTGGCGACGGCGGTATATAGGCGGGAAAAGCAAGGAGTAGTGAGGTTGAACGGGGGTAATCGGTTCTAGAACAGGCTCCTCTAGGGGGGTCTGAAGCACCGCCAAGTCCTTTGGGTTTTAAGCTGGCGCTCGTAGTTCCCGGGCGGATATTTTTTGTACTAAAACATCTAAGTTTACGGCAGGGCATAGTGGGGTATCTAATCCCAGTTTGTGTCCCAGCTGTCGTGGATTCTGGTGGAAGAAGGTAAAGCTACTTTCGTGTTTGTGATTCGAACTTCTGGATGCGTATTACGGCCCGAGAGGTCTTCAGCTCTATTTTTTAACTCTCCATAACCACTCTTTACGCCGATTAAATCAACTAGGGCCTCTCGTATAACCGCGGTGGCTGGCACGAGTTTTACCGGCCCTCTTTACCCTAACTAAGTCAAGTTTTCACTCATGGCTTAATATTTATCACTGCTGAATTCCCTTGGGGGTGTGGCTAAGCAAGGCGTCTTGGGCTAAGTAAATGTGCCTGATACCGGCTCCTCGTCCCCGGACGGGGGATTAAGGGCATCCTCACCGGAGCGCGGAGGCTTGCATGTGTAAGTTGGGCAGAAGCTGACAGTAAAGCCAGGACCAAACCTTTATGCTCGCGGGGCTTCCTACGGCCCATCTTAACATCTTCAGTGTTATGCTTTAGTTTAAGCTACGCCAGC